TACAATCATTTGATGAAGTATCATCAAACCGCCCTAGCGTTCGTTCTAAACAAACAATAGAAGAAATGAAAAAAGAAAAAGAATTCTTGTTGGGAATGAAATTATACTATTTGTATCCCTCTTCACAGAAAAAAGAAGGGATGAAAAAGAATGAAAAATTTTAATAAAAAGAAAATAAAGTGAAAGGTGTTTTTGATTGTATCAAGAATTTACGTTGGAATTCAGTATAGTATGGATAAAAGATCTTCCTGTGTTATACTATTCAATTCTTGACGATGAATCAATTTGTCAGATATTCTTATTCATGATATTGATCCGATTCGATTCCATCGAGTGTAATTCATATTCACATTCCATTGAATTTACAGACAAAAGATTTATCATCTCTATGGGATTAAATCCCGAGTTATTGCGAATTAAAGAAAAATGAAATAATACAATTATGGAAGTAAATATTCTCGCATTTATTGCTACTGCACTGTTCATTCTAGTCCCTACTGCTTTTTTACTTATAATATACGTAAAAACAGTAAGTCAAAGTGATTAATTTGAATTAAAAACGAAACTTGTGACTTTTTAGTTCTTATCAATGATTGAAGAGAAGAAATAAAAAGGATTCAAATTTCGCGTTTTAACTGAAATGATCGAACTCTACTCATCAGTATTCTATCAAAGCAGTAGTCTATGAGATACTATCTAGTATGGTAGAAAAAAATTTTTTCTACCATACTAGATAGTATTGTATGGTAGAAAGTTTGTTGTATGCAGATACAGGTTAGGTTAATATATATCAATCGACAGTATTATCTTGCTATATATTGATATATAGATATAAATTCATATATAATGTCCATAGTGTTATGTCCCAATTCTATTTCTTTGCTTCATCTATTCCTATTTGATTTACCAATCAATCTGAAATAATCCCAAAGACAACTTTTACTCTTCCAATTCTCTTTCCTAGATTTCTGATTATTTTTAATATGAATTCCGATATTCATAGAAAGATTCAAATCAATAAAGGAATATAAGGGGGGTATCTTTCTATTATAATAGAATAAAATTAAGTAATCTTATTGTTAGCATTCGCACAAAGAAATAATTGATTGAGCTGTTGACAGAGGTTCCAGGGGTTCATGGGAACTTCTTTGGATTTTGAAATCAAAAAAATTTCAACTTAAAGTGAAATTAAAAATGAAAGTATTTGGAGAACAGAACAATCTAAAAAAAATTCATACAGTTTGATTCCTAAACTGAATTAGTAGTACTTCTAGAGTCCACTTCTTCCCCATACTACGAGTGAAAGGGAAAATGTAAAGACTACCATTAAAGCAGCCCAAGCGAGACTTACTATATCCATGTGAGTTTTGTCCTCGATCTCTATGAAGGAATTATTCAATTATTGTTCGCTAATAATAGTAGAATTTCTATCGCATAGTCAAAAGGGGATTCTGATCCAACCCCATTGATGAAACAATCCAATAAATCAAAATACAATTAGAACGGTTATTATAATTATAAGATTTATAGTATAATCGGAAAACATTAAGTACAATCAAAAAAATACACAGAGACGGCCTTTGAAGTAGTAGAAGTAACAAAGGAATGTTAATAAAATAACATGTCAGAATAATAAAACCTATTCTTTCTTTTGTCGCCTTTCATTAAGTCAAAAAACAAAAAAATATATAGAATCAAGATAGATCATTATATATCGAATACCCCTATTTTATTTCTTTTTCTTTTTTATTTGATATAAATATTACCATTCCTAATTTGCCCTATGAAACAATCCAAGACGTATTATTATGTTCTTGACTCGAGGGTAAAAAAAGTCAAAATTGCTGTTTGTACTTTAATTTTTAACTTTATATATACTTTTAGTTAAATCAAATCAAAGTATATATTAAAGTGAAAGCTAATTATCCATTCATATTCAATTGAATTACTAGTGATTGAATGCCAGAGTACTCAGAAACTTTCATGAGTATGTATACAAAGTGTCTTCGGCTCTTTCCGCAACTAAAAATTGAATTAGATTCCCCCCCACTATCCAATCTAATTCAAGACTCAGCCAGTAGCCACTACATTATTGGCTATCATATAAAAATTTACCGGTTTTTTTCACGACTATAATCTTTCCTTAAACCCTAAAATTTAAGGCATTTTATAGAGGAGAACCCCCAGATATTTAGAATCAAGCAAGTATCCAGAGTATTTTTCCTCCGTTTGCTTCGGCTGGAAAAACCTAGCAAGTTATCAAAACAGAATAAAGTTTTTCGATTCTTTTGTTTATCAGGCGACACCCGGATTTGAACTGGGGAAAAAGGATTTGCAGTCCCCCGCCTTACCGCTCGGCCATGCCGCCAAAACGATACAAAATATATGACAAAATTTCCTCTTTCTATTGAAAAAAAAAACCAAAATATGGTTTTCAGTTACAAAACCAAAAAGTTAGGACAAATTTGAACCCTTAACTATTCATTGTTAATTCATGAAC